ATGTTAGTTGAAAATTATCGTAAAGGAATTAGTGTTTGACTTGAAAGTTCTAATCATAAAGATATTGGAACTTTGTATTTTTTGTTTGGTATTTGATCTGGTATAGTAGGAAGGTCATTATCATTAATTATTCGTCTTGAGTTAGCTAAGCCGGGGGTGTTGTTGGCTGATGGTCAACTTTATAATTCTATTATTACTGCTCATGCTATTATAATGATTTTTTTTATGGTTATACCTACTATGATTGGGGGGTTTGGAAATTGAATGTTGCCTTTATTATTAGGGGCTCCGGATATGAGATTTCCTCGTTTAAATAATTTAAGGTTTTGATTGTTACCTACGGCTATAGTGTTAGTTTTAGGATCGACTCTGGTGGATAGAGGTTGTGGTACAAGCTGAACTATTTATCCTCCTTTGAGAACTAGGGGGCATCCTGGGAGAAGAGTTGATTTAGCTATTTTTAGTTTACATTGTGCTGGAATTAGTTCTATTTTGGGGGGCATTAATTTTATGACCACAACAAAAAATCTTCGTAGAAGTTCTATTTCTTTGGAGCATATGAGTTTATTTGTTTGAACTGTGTTTGTTACAGTCTTTTTGTTAATTTTGTCTTTACCTGTTTTAGCGGGGGCTATTACTATGTTGCTGACTGATCGTAATCTTAATACTTCTTTCTTTGATCCTAGAAGTGGTGGTAACCCTTTAATTTATCAACATTTATTTTGATTTTTTGGTCATCCTGAGGTTTATATTTTAATTTTACCTGCTTTTGGTATTATTAGACATAGAAGTCTTTATTTAACGGGGAAAAAAGAAGTCTTTGGTTCTTTAGGAATGGTCTATGCTATTTTGAGAATTGCTTTAATTGGTTGTGTTGTTTGAGCTCATCATATGTATACCGTAGGAATGGATTTGGACACTCGTGCTTATTTCACGGCTGCTACGATGGTTATTGCAGTACCCACTGGTGTTAAGGTTTTTAGTTGGTTAGCTACGTTGTTTGGTACGAAAATGGTTTTTCAACCTTTATTATTATGGGTTATGGGTTTTATTTTTTTATTTACCATTGGTGGGTTAACTGGTGTGATGCTATCTAATTCTAGTCTGGATATTATTTTACATGATACTTATTATGTAGTGAGTCATTTCCATTATGTTTTAAGTATGGGTGCTGTTTTTGGTATTTTTACTGGTATTACTTTATGGTGAAGCTATATGACAGGATTTGCCTATGATAAAATGCAAATAAGAGTGGTCTTTCTTTTACTATTTGTAGGGGTAAATTTAACTTTCTTTCCTTTGCATTTTGCTGGTCTTCAGGGTTATCCACGTAAATATATAGACTATCCTGATATTTATTCTATTTGAAATATTATTTCTTCTTATGGTTCTATAATTAGTATTTTTGGTTTGTTTAGATTTTTATATGTATTGTTAGAATCGTTTTTTAGATATCGTCTAGTGATCGGAGATAATTATGTTAATAGTAGACCTGAACAATCTTATAGAAATAGGGTTTTTACTCATAGTTATCAAAGAGAAATTTATTATAGAGCTTGCTAGGTGGATTTTTAGTATATTTAAGTATATCTGATTGCAGATCGGATGGTAGGGAATCTTTGAAGGTCATTTGAGGGTGATAGAGGGTCCAAGCGGGGGAAAAGATAATAGCGGTGTATACATACTAGTATGTATACAATACATACATGTGTATAATCACATGTATGTTTATAACTATATAAAACACATGCTATAATATAATTAATTATATTATAACATGTGTTCCATAATATATTATTAATAATATATTATGTATATTTATCCCTCTGTTGTTCATAACCCTCTAGGTTATTATTCTATTTATTCTTATGTCTTCTACTCCCATACATGCCCTGTAGCATGTATGGAGTCATTGTGTATAGTATATGTATACACACTTGTGTGTATACATATATACGTATATCCGACAAACCCTAGGAATCCAATATTTTTTCTTATGACTATTGCCGAGAATATTCGGAGTAAAACAGAATATTATCGGCATATAAGGAAAAATATTGAATTCCGACACTGGTGTAGGGTTATGGTCGGATATACGTATATACAAATAAATATTTTTGTTGTGCGCCAGTTTGGATACTTGTTTGATGCACTTTTTGTGTTTTCTCAGACCCCTATCTTTCATTTGTTTTGATGTTGTTGTTTTTAGTAATAGTTTGTATTTTAGATTTTAAATACGCAATGTGTATATATTGGTCGAATTTTAAAAGTTAGTTTAAATTGTAGAATGGCCGGCTGTTAACCGGAGGGTGGGACTTTTAGTAGGGATTTAGTTTATATGTAAAATATTAAATTGTAAATTTAAAGATTTAAGTTCTTGTTTTTATTGTTGTTATTAGGGGTGATTTTGATTGTGGTGTTTGTGGTTACGGCTATTGCTTTTATTACTTTATATGAACGTCATCTTTTAGGGGGTAGTCAACAACGTATTGGTCCTAATAAAACTAGTTTTATGGGTGTTGCTCAGGCTTTGTTTGATGGTGTTAAGTTGATGAAAAAGGAGCAGGAGAGGTCTTTGAAGTCTTCTGAGGTTTCTTTTTTGTTAGTTCCGGGTATTGCTTTTGGGGTGATGTATTTGGAGTGGTTTGTATTGCCGTATTTCTTTGATTTTGTTACTTTTGAATTTGCTGTTATGTTTTTTTTATGTTTAGTGGGGTTTGCTGTTTATGCTACTTTAGTGAGTGGTATTGTTAGTAAGTCTAAGTATAGTATGTTGGGGGCTATCCGGGCTAGGGGGCAAAGTGTATCTTATGAGATTGCTTTTTCTTTGTATTTGTTGGTTTTGATTATGTATTTTAATATATTTTATTTTTATGGGTATTTTTATTTAGGTTTGTTTTGAATTTATTTGCCTTTTTTGATGATAATTTTGGCAGAATTGGGGCGGGCTCCTTTTGACTTTGCTGAAGGGGAAAGTGAGCTAGTCAGTGGTTACAACGTAGAGTTTGGTAGTGTGGCTTTTGTTTTATTGTTTTTGGGGGAGTACGGGAGTTTGTTGTTTTTTAGTGTTTTAGGTTCGGTGGTTTTTTTTGGGTTTAGGATGTTGGCCAGATATGTTATTTTTAGTCTTCTTGTTTTTATTCGTAGCGCGTATCCGCGTTTTCGTTATGATTTTATGATAGGTTTGTTTTGGTTTAAGATGTTGCCAATTTCATTGATTTTTTTGTTGTATACTGTAATTCTTTTTTTATAAGTAAAATAAGATATTTTAGTTTTTTGGATTTTTTGTTATTTGTTTTTTTGATACAATTTGTTTTTTTGTACAAGAATAGTTTGTTGGGTGTTTTGATGGGAGGGTTTTTGTCTGAGTTACGTGGTTATATAACTTTACAAAAAGAACATCCTCAGAGAAGGGTAGCTTCTTCTTTTTTTTATTTGGTAATTTTGGCTACTTGTTTTGGTAGTTATTTTAGTTATTCTTGTGTTCCTTTCAGGATATTGGAGTTTGTTTTTGTCTTTTCGGTGGTGGCTTGATTTTCTACTGTGTTGAATTATATATCAAGTAGTAAATATGTTTTGTATCTCCATAAGTCTGGTGAGGGAGTTTTAAAATCTTTGAGTAATTTGTGGGTGGAAATTTTAAGTGAGTTATCTCGTCCGGTGGCATTGACTGTACGTTTATTTGTTAATATTACTGCGGGCCATATGTTGGGAGGTGCTATTAATTCTTTGGCTTTGAGTTCGGGAGTGTTCTATTCTAGGTTATCGATGTTGGCTATTTTTGCTGAATGTGTAGTATTTGCTATCCAGAGTTTTGTGTTTTCTCGTTTAATTTATTTATATATAATGGAGTAGGTGAGAGTGCTAACTTATATTGAAAGTGTTAGATTTTTAATCTGAAAAAGGGTTTTCCGCATTCTGTTGATGTAGCATAAGAAATGTGTTTGTTTTAAGCGCAAGAGATATTATTCAACTGGTAAATTTTTTCAGGTCTTCTAAACTTGTTTTGAGATTTTTCTCGTTTACTTATTTTGTTGTTAATAATGTTGACGGTTGTGTTTTTGAGGTTGTCAAGATTTTGTAGTTCTAATTTTTTTGTTTGATGAAGGATTTTTGTTATGATAACTATGATTTTTTTGTTGGTAATGAAATTAGTGGGAGGTTCGAGGGGTATTATTAATTATTTTGTTATTCAGGAGAGATTGGGTCTTTTCTTTTTGGTTTTTAGTGGGAGGTTTTTGCAATTTTTGTTTGTAATGATGAAGATTGGAGTGGCTCCTTTGCATTTTTGAATTTTTTCTGTTACTAATGGTTTAAGTAATTGATCTTTGATGTGGTTTTTGACTTTTCAGAAGTTACCTTTTTTTTCTGTTTTAATTTTATTGGGTGGTTTAGGGTTTGTTTTTTTAATTCTTTTTGGTGTTTTTTTATGTTATTCACAAATTTTTGTTACTAAAAGGTATAAGAATCTTTTTGTTTTATCTTCAACTGAATCTTTTAATTGAATTTTGTTATTAAGATGTGTTTCTTTGTTGAGTGTACTGTATTTGTTTTTGTACTATGTTGTGGTTATGGTGTTGTTAATTGCTTGTTTTTATCAAAAGGAGATTTTTGATATTAGTTGGGAAACTATTTTGATTTTTATAAATGTTCCTTTTGGTGTTTCTTTTTTTATTAAAATTTTTTCTTTGGGAGGATTGTTGTGGGGGTATAATTTTTTTTTTTTAATTTTATTGTTTGTTATGTTTTTGGCTACTTTGTCTATCGGTTTTTGGGTTGTACAGAGGGCTGTAAAAGATTTTAGAGGGCTGGATGAGAATTATAAACCTTTTTATTATCTTATTTTTCCTTTGACTGTTTGTGTTTTATTGTAGAATTAATGTAGTAAAAGTTATTATATCATCTTGATAAGGTGAAGTTCTCTTTGGAGTTTTAATAAAAGTAAAAATAGATTTTTCTATGTTTAGCTACGGACTAAAAAGATTTTTACTTTTTTGTATTTTAGTTTATGAAGAATGTTTGTTTTTGGTGCAAATGGATTTAAATACAATAAAGTTTTAGTATAGTAGGGTATATTTCGTTGTCGATGAGAAGGGTGAAGCTTTGAGTTGTGTTGGAGGCAGTAGTATAATTGTTAAATATGTTCTTTTTTCGCTAGGAAGATTAGTTGTCTTATTAGTTTTTACTACAAGGTCTTGTGAATTTGATTATGGTTCAGGTTTGGTTAAAATAATGTTATCTAGTTGTGATTCATGTAGTGGGCAATATTTATTGACCTTGGTAAATTAGCATTTGTATATTATCTGTTCCAGAATAATCGGCTAGGCGGGTTAAATTAGAACTCTAATTGTGTTTATACTAGATTTTTATTGTGTGAGCTTTAGTATTCTAGGGTGAAATTTGGAATTCTATTGGTAAGAAGTCTAGTTTATAAGATTTTTTGTATGAACCAGATTAGTACCTGGGTAAGGAAAATTAAATATAGCAGGAGTAAAGTGATGTTTAAACTGAAATAATATTGGCAGGTTTTTAAATTATCTTTGGAGGTTGGATTGTAATTGAGAGCCCTCATTTACGGCTTTGGTTTTTGTTTTATGTATGATCGTTTATTTTATTCTTAAGGATTGTAATTTTAAGTTTTTAATTATAAAAACAGATATTTACCTAGTTTATGCTGGAGTAATTCTGACCTACAATATGGTGAGATGTGGAATAAGGGATTAGTTTGTTTTATGAAAATGTAAAAGACAGTAAACTGGTTTTTATGTCTAGTTGAAGATTATCTAAAGACGGTACAAATCATCCATCAATTGCCCAAAGGGGAGTAAGTTGTAGTAAAGTAGAATTAGGGGAACCTGTTTCTAGTAGTGAGAGTTGAACTATGTTTGGAACTTTGAAAGTTCCGTTGGAGACTTGTTTCTCGTGGTTTTTATCTTCTTAGTTTAGTGTTAAAATGTAATTTTGAAGTGATTAAGAGATTAGAAGATGATTTTTCGTAATTTAAGTTTGTTTGTGAAGCAGTTTATTTTAAGTTTACCTGCTAGAAAAGCTTTAACTTTGAATTGAAATTTTGGGAGTATGTTAGGTATGATTTTGGTGGTACAGTTATTAACTGGCCTTTATATGTCTTGTTATTATAGAAATGATGCGGAGTTGGCTTTTGATAGAGTGCAATATATTATGTATGAGGTGAAGATGGGCTGGTTGGCTCGTAGTTTACATTTTAATAATGCAAATTTTTTTTTTGTGTTCATATTTCTTCATTTTTTTAAAGGCTTATTTTTTCAAAGTTATCGTTTAAAAGGAGTGTGGGTTTTAGGTATATTAATGTTTGTGTTGACTATGCTGGCAGCTTTTACAGGTTATGTTTTGGTTTGAGCTCAAATGAGGTTTTGGGCAGGTGTAGTTATTACTAGTTTGTTAAGTGTTGTTCCTATTTGGGGCCATCAGATTGTTGTTTGAGTGTGGGGTGCCTATATTATAGCAAGAACTACTTTAAAATTTTTTTTTGTAGTTCATTTTTTGATTCCTTGGGTTATTTTGGTTTTAGTGGGGGGCCATTTGTTGTTATTGCATGAGACTGGTAGGACTTCTGTGATTTATTGTCATGGGGGTGTGGATAAGGAATTTTTTGGGCCGTATTATTGAGTGAAGGATATATTAAATGTTTTTGTTTGATTGTTATTTTTTATGTTTGTATTTTTATTTCCTTTTAAGCTTAGTGATCCCGAGATGTTTATTGAAGCTAACCCTATGGTGAGTCCTGTTCATATTGTTCCTGAGTGATATTTTCTTTTTGCTTATGCTATTCTGCGAGCAATCCCCAATAAGATTTTGGGTGTAGTAGCGTTAATTATGAGTGTAGGTATTTGATTTGTTTTTGTACTTTTTAATAATTTTGTTTCTCCTATGGTCCGTTTTCATAAGTTTTTAGTTAGTTTTTTTTTATTTAATGGAATTGTTTTAAGTTGGTTGGGGCATTGTATAGTAGAGGACCCTTTTATTTTTGGTAGGATGTTTTGTACTTTTATATATTTTTTTCTTATTTTTCTTATTGGTGTTAATTCTTGGTTGTGAAAGTTTTTATTTGTTTCAGTAAAGTCTTATGTTTTTTAGCATATGTAGTATAAAGTTTATATTCAATTTAGGTTTGAAAGAAGTCGGTATGTTATTTATCATAATTTTCATATTTTGAGGCTTTCGAGTTATCCATTTTTAGTTTTTTTGAGTTTAACTGGTTTGATGAGGTCTATAGTGGTTTTTTTTAAGTATGGGTTTTACTGGGGTTTGTTGTTGTGTTTGTTTTCCTTACTTTTGGTTTCATTTATTTGAGGTAAAGATATCGCCATAGAAGGGTTGAGAGGTTATCATAATTTTTTTGTTATGGATGGTTTTAAGTTTGGAGTGATAATTTTTATTTTTAGGGAGTTTATGTTTTTTTTTGGTATTTTCTGAACTTTTTTTGATGCAGCTCTAGTACCTTCTAGCGAGTTGGGCGAGTCTTGGTCTCCTGCTGGCATGGTGTTGGTAAACCCATTTGGTGTACCTTTACTGAATACTATTATTTTGTTGAGAAGGGGGGTTACGGTTACTTGGGCGCACTATAGTTTGTTGAGTAATAAAAGGTGTTTTAATAGATTGTTGTTAACTTGTGTTTTGGCTTTTTATTTTACTTTGATGCAGGCTATGGAATATAAGGAGGCCAGATTTTCTATTTCGGATGGTATTTACGGGAGAATTTTTTATTTGTCCACAGGTTTTCATGGTTTACATGTAATTTGTGGTGGTTTATTTTTGTTTATGAATTTGATTCGTTTAATGTTGTCTCATTTTAATTATAGACATCATTTAGGTTTAGAGTTTGGTATTATTTATTGGCATTTTGTTGATGTAGTATGGTTGTTTTTATTTGTTTTTGTTTATTGGTGGTCTTATTATGGCCATTGTAGTTTAAGTTAAAATGAGTAATTTGTAATTACTAGTTGGGAGTGGTTTTGTTAATGTGGTTATTTTTATCTTTTTATTTTTTTAATTGGTCGAGGTATTTTTTATTATTTATGTTTTTTTTAAGTTTATGTATATTGAATTGTATTTGTTGAGAGGGGCTTTTTTTTATTAGGGATAGGTATACTTATGTTATACTAGTTCTTATGAGTCTTTTTATTTTGGGGGTAGTTATAATGTCGGAGAAAAATAAGGCGCTACGTATTTTGTCGGGAATTTTAGTTTTGGTGTGTTTTTTCTTTTTTGTACCAGGTAATATGTTGATGTTATATATGTTTTTTGAGTTGTCCATTTTTCCTATTGTTGTTATGATTTTAGGATACGGGTCTCAAATTGAAAAGATTAATTCTGCTTATTATTTACTTTTTTATGCTGCTATTTGTTCTTTTCCTTTTCTCTTTGTTTATTTTAAGAGATTATTTTTTATAAATTTTGTTTATTTTGATTTTATTTTTTCTTGGGAAATGGTTTTTATTCTAAGTCTAAGTTTTATAATGAAGTTTCCTGTGTTTTTTTTGCATTTGTGGCTTCCCAAGGCTCACGTTGAGGCTCCCACTACTGCTAGTATGTTATTGGCGGGTCTTTTATTAAAGTTGGGAACTGCGGGATTTTTACGTATTATTAAATGTTTTTATTTTGTGCATGTGAATTTTTGGTGATTTTTAGGTTTAATTGGTATGTTAATGGCTTCATTTAGGTGTATTTTTCAGAGTGACGCTAAATCTCTTGCTGCCTATTCTTCTATTACTCATATGAGATTTCTTTTATTGTCTGTTATTTTTTTATGAAGGAGGAGAAAAACAAGAAGATTTATGATAATGTTGTCTCATGGGTATGTTTCTACTTTGATATTTTATATAGTAGGGGAGTTTTTTCATGTTTCTGGTAGTCGTTTGGTTTATTATATAAATGGTTTCTTTTCGTCAAGGTTGCTTTTGGGTATCTTATTTAGGGTTGTATTTATGGCTAATAGGGGGGTTCCTCCCTCTCTTTCTTTTTTAACGGAATTTATTACTATTAGAGCTTTTATAAATTTGTTAAAGGGGGGGTTTTGGCTAGTGTTTTTGTATTTTTTTTTGAGGTTCTATTATTCTATTTATTTTTTGACCAACGCGGTAATGGGCAAATCTTATGTAGATGTAGCTCCTATGAATATTGGGTTTAGTGTACCTTTGGTAGTAATGATGTATAATATTTTGTGGTGTAGTGTGTTGTTGTAGAAAGGGGGTTTTGAAAGAGGAAGAAGTCGTTAAATTTTTACTTTTATTTTAAAACGTATTAAAATTATTCGGAGAATAATTAAATTACGTTTTAAATTATAAAAGTAATCTCTTTGAGGATAAGGTAGGATAAGTTAGTCTGAGGGGTTCATATCCTCTAGGTGGTAAGCTCTTGTTTTTGATTTCTTAGTATAATGTAGTATGTTTAACTTCCAATTAAAAGGTTAAGGGAATTAATAAATAATTTTTTTCAGTTTTGTGGTTTAAATTTTTCGGATAGTCTTTTTTCTAGTTATATGGATTGGTTTCATAATTTTAATTGTAGTCTTCTTTTTGGGGTTTTACTTTTTGTTAGTGTAATGTTTGTTTATTTGATTGCTAATAATTTTTATTTTAAGAGTAAGAAGATTGAATATCAGATGGGGGAGTTTTTGTGTAGTGTTCTGCCTACTTTGATTTTGTTAATGCAAATGATTCCTTCTTTGAGGTTATTGTATTATTATGGTTTGATGAATTTGGATAGGAATTTAACTGTTAAAGTTGTTGGGCATCAGTGGTATTGGAGTTATGAGTATAGGGATATCCCGGGTTTGGAATTTGATTCTTATATGAAATCTTTGGACCAGTTGGAGTTGGGGGAACCTCGGTTGTTGGAGGTGGATAATCGTTGTGTGTTGCCTTGTGATACTAATATTCGTTTTTGTATTACTTCGGGGGATGTTATTCATTCTTGAGCGGTTCCTTCTATGTCTATTAAATTGGATGCTATGAGTGGTATTTTGACGACTCTTACTTATAATTTTCCTGTATTAGGGGTTTTTTATGGTCAGTGTTCTGAGATTTGTGGGGCTAATCATAGTTTTATGCCTATTGTTTTGGAGGTAACTTTATTGGATAATTTTAGGATGTGGTGTATGGGTATGTTGGATTAGAGAGAGCTTTTTAGTTTAAGTGTAAAATTTTTGTGTGTGGAGCAAAGGATTTTAGAAGCTTTTATTGTTTTTTGGTTTTTAATTAGTTTTGCATACTAGTAAAAGAAAATTTTATGGCTATATATAATAGAAGTAGAGAGTTAAAAAGAATTGGGTTTTATCGTTGTATGATGATTATTAATTTTTTTTGTTTTGATATGTCGATCTCTATTATATCTGTGTTTTTTTTTGTTATTAGAAATTTGTGTGTTTTGAAGTTTTTATTTGGGGCTATATGATTTAGAGTTTTATTTTTTGTAGTGTTGTGACTTGCCCTTTTGTTTTATAAAAGTGGATGGTTTGTTTTTTTATTAATTTTTTAATAGGTTGTTAGTTTTTATTTTAGTAGAGGTTTTTTATTTTTTGTTTTTGTAGAATTTAGTTGTGAGAACTTGAAGTATGATCAAATGTTTTTTAAAGACTGATGTTTCTATATGAAATTGTCTTCTGCTCTATGAGTTTTTTAATGGCCGCCTTAGCGTGAGGGCATGAAAGTAGCAAAATGATTTGTGTTTTTATTGGATTCGAGTATGAAAGGAGGTTTTGGTTGTTTTTGTTCTTTTTTTGTTTTGAACTATTTTTTTATTTAAGAATTAATATATATAGTTGTACAAAGATAAGTCTTCGGAAATTCTGTTAGCTTGTTGTTTTTAGAGACAATAAGCTAGGGTTGTTTAGGGCAAAAATGTATGTAGTTAGATTTTACTATTATTATTGAAAAGAGTTACTCCGGAGTTAACAGAAATTTACGTTTTTTCTAGATGTTATGGAAAAAAGGATTTTACATCGATGTTGTATTTTAGTTGGGTGAAGGAGTAGTGATTTTGTTTTTTTGAGACTGTTCTTCTTTTAGGAAACTAAACGTGATATTAGTTTTAATTCATTGTGAGATAGAATTGATTATCTTGTTAACTATTTTGTTTTTTAGTGGTTAGTACGAAAGGAAAATTATTAGAATTTTTAAATTTTGTGTATTGTGGGTGTTGGTAGTTGTTAGATTCTTTTTGGTTTTTTTATGTCTGGTTTTCTATTTGTTGAATTTTCTTTTGAGGACTAAGGATTTAAGGTTTTGTAAGGTTAGTACTTTTGAGAGAGGGTTTAGTAGTATTAGTTTAATTCAAAGTTCTTTTAGTATTCATTTTTTTATTATGATATTGATGTTTGTGATTTTTGATCTGGAGGTAGTTATGTTGTTAGGTGTGGTAATTTCTGATATTAGTTCTATTGTTGGTTTTTTGATGTTAATGTTTTTTGTTATGGGAGGTTTTTATATGGAGTGATGGTATGGTAAGTTGGTTTGGATGATTTTTGAGAGTTTTAGTTTTTTTGATTTTTTTTAGTTTGTTGGGAATTTTTTTGATTTATTTTTTTCCTTTGTTGAATTTGACTTTGTATTTTTTGGAGTGGGGGTTTGTTTCTTATAAGTTTTCTTTAACTCAGGAGAATTTTTTGTTTTCTTTGGCTTTGTTGGTGGTGACTTTAAGGGTTCTAGTTTTTAGTTCTTATTATTTGAATGGTGAATTGAATTTTAATTATTATTATTTTGTTTTGTTGGTTTTTGTAGGTAGGATGTTTAGGTTGATGTTTAGTACAGGGGGGTTCAGGATATTGATTAGTTGGGATATTTTAGGTATTTCTAGTTTTTTTTTGGTGTTGTTTTATAATAATTGGGATAGGTGCAGGGGGGCTATGAATACTGTTTTGACTAATCGTATTGGGGATTTCTTTTTATTTATTTTTTTTTCTAGAATTGTTTTTAGTAGGTGGTATTTTTATGGTTTGTCTGTTTTTATGTTTTTAGGGGTTTTGCTGTTATTGTTGGCGGCCTTTACTAAAAGTGCTCAGTTTCCTTTTAGGAGTTGGTTACCTAAGGCTATGAGGGCGCCTACACCAATTAGTTCTCTAGTTCATAAAAGGACTTTGGTCACTGCTGGTTTGATTTTGGTGATGAATTTTAAAGAGGTGGTGTTGGATGTTAGTTTTGCTAGTTTAATTATGTTGGTGGGGCTATTTACTATGTTTTTTTCTAGTATAAGAGCTTTGGTGGAGGAGGATATGAAAAAAGTTGTGGCTTTGAGAACCCTATCTCAGATAGGGTTTTGTATGTTAACTGTAGGTCTTGGTTTGAGTTTTATTTCTTTGGTACATATGGTAAGGCATGCTTTTTTTAAGAGTTGTTTGTTTATGCAGATTGGATTTTTAATTCATAATAGCTTTGGTCAGCAGGACGGACGTAATTATAGTAATTTGGGTAGTGTTCCTTATTGTATTCAGTTGCAGTTGTTAGTGACTTTGTTTTGTTTGTGTGGTCTTTTGTTTTCTAGGGGTGCTGTAAGAAAAGATTTTATTTTGGAGTTTTTTTTTGTCAATAATTTTTGATTGTTGTTGTCTTTGTTATTTTTTTTGTCTGTTTTTTTGACTTTTGGCTATAGCTATCGTTTGTGGAAGGGGTTTTTTATTAGTTTTGGTAAGTCTGTCTTTATTAATGTAGGAAGTATGTTGATAAATTTTTTGAGATTGGTATTGATTGGTATGTCTATTTTCTTTTTATGGTGGTTGGGTGTTAATTTAATACAGATTCCTACTTTATATTTGTATGTGGATTTTTTTACTCCTTTATTTTTTGTTTTGTTAATTTTGTTTTTTGTTTATTTTGTGGTTAAATTTTTGTTGAAGGAAATGGTTTATAAGTTTCTTGTGGATTATTATGCTAAAGGATTTATTTATTTTTTGAAGAATTTTAAGTTTTTGGATATGTTTTTAGGGGGAGTAAATGATAAGGGTTATGATTTTTTAATGTTTGGAAGTTCTAGTTCTATGTTGATTATGAAAAATATGTATTATAATTCTTTGGTTTTAATTGTGTTTGTTGTATTTTTTTTGATGTAGGGTTTTAGTTTAGTATAAAATTTATATGTTGCATATATAAGAGTGATGACTCTACAGTATGTAGTTTAATAAAAATATGATATTTGGGTTATCAAGATTTTTTACTGAGATTCTTAGTTTAATTTTGAATGTCTCTTTTACACAGAGGGGGTTGTAGAATCTTAGTGATGAGTCTATTTTTTTTGTTGGCTTTAGTTAGTTGTATTTATAGTTACTTGAATATTAATCCAATAAAGAGTAGTCTTTTGTTGGTATTAACTATATTGATGTTTATACCCTTGTTGTCTTTTTTTGTTGTAAGTTGGTATTCTTATTTTATTTGTTTATTGTTTTTGAGGGGTGTTTTTGTTATTTTAGTATATTTTTCTGGGTTTTCTAAAGTGGTGAGTTTAAATATGGGGGGAGGTTTATTTTTGTTATTATTAACTTTGTTTTTGTTTGTTGTGAGGGGCTATGCCTATAGTTCTTGTTTGGATATTAATAATTTTTATTATGATGTTAATTGGACCATGTTTTTTTGTTTGGTGGTGTTTTTATTGTTTTTTATGAATTTTGTTAGTTATTTTTTGAGTTTTGTAGGTGCTTTACGTAAATTGTAATTGTTTTTTTGTTTATTAGATCTTTTTATTTGTTGTTAAAGTGGCAACGTTTTATTTTTATTTTAATTGCTCTGGAGTTTTTAATGATGAGGTTGTTTTATTTTTTTTCTATGAGTGTGGGTGAGATAATATTTTTTTACTTTATGTGTGTGGCTGTAATTTCTAGTGTTTTGGGTTTGATGGTGATAGTTGTTAGAGTGAAGTACTACGGTGATGATATGTGTATTTTTTAGCAGATTTAGGTTAAATTTTAAACTTTTAGTCTTCAAAACTGGCGATTTAATCTGTAG